TTTAATTACTAGGTTTTGAATTAGATTGGATAGTCCGACGAAAAATCTAATTAGTGGTTGTAGAAAGGGCTGAAGGTACTTTCTATACAGACTCATGGCAGTCTCTAAGTATTGAGGCATTCAATAAATATTGCATTCGATGGAAAATTGGCTTTTCTATATCAAATGCAAAAATCCATTCTTTCTTTTCAATAAACCCTAGTCAAGAATGGAATAGACCGCCCCCCGATTCTACTAGAAAAATCATATCCTCTAAGAACTTGTTAGAAGCGAATTTCTTGGATCCTTTCATCAACGGTGTTGGGTCAGAATCCCTTTTTGACTCTGCGCCAGTGATTCCACTATTATTAGTGAACAATAATGGAATAATTCCTTCATAGATATAGGGGACATAATTTACATGGATATAGTAAGTCTTGCTTGGGCTGCTTTAATGGTAGTCTTTACATTTTCCCTTTCACTGGTAGTATGGGGAAGAAGTGGACTCTAGAGGTACTACTAATTGAGTTGAGGAATCAACCGTATCGATTCTTTTCTAGATCGTTTTGCAAAGTCTTTTTTTTTTTCATTTTCTTTTTATTTGTTTACCTCTTTCTCTTTACTGGTCAAAGAGAAAAAAAGTTCTGTTATGAAGTAGATACGCACCTTGTATGGGAAATAAGATATACATAGCGGTTGTTCAAAGAGAGACTGCGCATAATAAGATCTTACCTTGGGTAAGTCACATATAGCGCACTTACTTTATCACTTGTTTTCTTATTTTATTTGAAAAATTGTATTTCTGCTTTGTTGACTCATTTCATATCATGACTCAAGAGTTAAAAATGATGGATTTTAGCCTTTCTTTTCAAAATCAGAAGAAATTCCCAGAGAACCTTTTGGATCATCCATTAACTGTTCGATCAATTACTTCTTCGGAATGCTAAAAGAAAATCGAGTAATTTTCTTTTATTAATATACGCCCATACCATTTATCCTCGTTGATTCTTTCGATGGATACCGAAATTCCTATTGAAAATAATCTGAAATCTAGGAACTAGAACCGTAATATTAAGAATTGCCTTTCGATTGATTATTGTAGATGAAGTAAAGAAATAGAATCGTAATGCTATGTACATTACCTATATCCATACGTATATCAAGAAGATATATATATTAAATTAATCTATATTAATCCTGTATTTTTATATAGTATATATAGTACAACTTGTTACATTACAATAATAGCTAGTATGGTAGAAAGATTCATATATTTCTTTCTACCATACTAGCTATCGGATCTCATAGAATACTATACCGCCGATTCTAGTCCGCCAATTTCATTTAAGACACGAGATGAAAATCCTTTTTTTTCTTCAATCATTGACTAAGAAAAGAAGTTCAAGTTTGATTCAAATTAATCACTTTGACTGACTGTTTTTACGTATATTATAAGTAAAAACGCAGTAGGAACTAGAATGAAAAGTGCAGTAGCAATAAATGCGAGAATATTTACTTCCATAATCTCATTGTTTTTTTTATTTGGCAATAACTCGGGATTTAATCCCATAGAGATGATAAATCTTTCGCCCGTCGATTCAATGGGATGAATTACACCTCGATGATATTGAATCGGATCAATATCATGAATAACAATATCTGAGCTATCAAATCAATTCATCGTCGAGAATTGAATAGTATAACATAGGAAGATCTTTTATCCATACCGAATACAAAATTGGATTCCTGATCCAACCCCTTTATTTTTCTTTTGTATTTTGATTTCTCCTTCTTTTCCATTCTTGTTTTTCTATAACCTATCGCTATCGCCTTTCTAATACAATTATTTGCTTAAGTATCATTTAACCGCCCTTACATTTCCATTGGTTACAAACAAAACCAAACAAAGAATAGAAGCGAAATAGAAAAGAAGGGGTTAAGTACTTTTTTTAATGATCTAATTTTTGTGGAAAACAAATAAGTATGATAAAAATAAGTACAAGTATAAGGGATAAAAAAAGATCTAATCTTCTATTACACGCATCGGGAGCAATCGCAAAAGTCAGACCTAGTACGTTTTCGGTATCCCTTGGAATCTCAAATATGATGCTACCAATAATTGTAGCAATCCACATACGTCTCTCTACCATCAATCATTATTGGGTGAGGGAATGGAAATTTTCGTATTTGTTTGATGAGAAATGTGAAACGAAAATATAAAATAAATAAAAAATCAATCAAATAGAGGAATGTCCGTTGGGAATGAAATTCGCTATTTGTATCCCTTTCACATTCAAATGGAGAAATGAATTAATGTATTTTTTATTGGATTTGATTCCGTCGGGACTGACGGGGCTCGAACCCGCAACTTCCGCCTTGACAGGGCGGTGCTCTGACCAATTGAACTACAATCCCAGGGAAATAAAGTGTAGAGTGTACATACATACTCTTCTGATTGCATGGAAACCATTTCTATTTAGATTAGAATCGCCGTCTTGTAACTGTAACAGAGGCGCGAGTG